TTGTGACCCCAATATGTCTTGGATATATACTATCATAAAATGAAAGATTTCTTATGGATATCCAATTTTCTTTTAATCGATCTTCCCCGTTACTGTTCAGAAGAGAAGTAATAGGTAGGGATGACAGGATTCGAACCCGTGACATTTTGTACCCAAAACAAACGCGCTACCAAGCTGCGCTACATCCCTTTCAATTGGTCTACAGTGTCATTGTAGAGAATCCCTGTTTTGTTTTCCATATCTTTATTTCTTCCATTGATATAGATAAATATCTTGTCATTTCTTCGTTTTGGTTTCAAATAAATATAATTATACTAAATAAAAATAGTAAAGGACTTCTATTCTATTTCTATTATATTATTATATTTCTATTATATTAAAGTATGAAATAAATATGAGATCCTGTAAAAAAATGAGTAGTTTTCGCAAATTTCTAGCCTAAAGGAGCATATTTGTTTCTTTTAAGATTAAATAAAAAAGTACAATTTATTTTGTACATTTCAACTTGAATTAGGGATTCCGCGTACAAATAAAAGCGGCCAGTCATTAAGTACATATACACATCTGGTTATATATGTATTACCATTATATATTAGAAATAATAAAGAAGGAGGAGAATTTAAAATGCGAGATCTAAAAACATATCTCTCCGTGGCACCGGTAGTAAGTACTCTATGGTTCGGATCTTTAGCAGGTTTATTGATAGAGATCAATCGTTTTTTTCCGGATGCGTTGATATTCCCCTTTTTTTAATTCTTGTTATTGATATGGTAGGGGGGGGGAAAGGATTAGAGATAGAATCAAATATCTGTAACTAATCCCTTCCCTTCTTTTTTTTTTTCGAATATATATTCGAAAAAAAAAAGGGGGGGGGGGTTCCCTCGTTGAAACTAGTAACTCGGGCCAGGCTCAAATTTTAATAAAATTAATAAAAAATAGAGTGAAATATGATGGTTGGGGCAACAATATCATACAAGATACTTAAATAAAAATGAAATGCTGTTCGGCAATTTAAAATTCTAAATCTAGTAATATAGCTAGAAATCATTATATTACTTAAATTTATTACTATATTGTTATTTTTACTATATTGATTTATATTGATTTATTGCAACGAAATCTTTCTTTCATAATTAGATTTCGAGTTACCTGTTTTTTTTGTTCCTTTCTTCTTCCTCATTTCGGATCGGAAAATTAAAGAATTGAATGAATCAAAAACCAAAGGAGGCTCATGGCCAAGGGTAAAGATGTCCGAGTAACGGTGATTTTGGAATGTACCAGTTGTGTTCGAAATCGTGTTAATAAGGAATCAACGGGCATTTCCAGATATATTACTCAAAAGAATCGACATAATACGCCTAGTCGATTGGAATTGAAAAAATTCTGTCCCTGTTGTTACAAACATACGATTCACGGGGAGATAAAGAAATAGATCGAACCGGTCGCTCGTGTGTCAGTTTTCCGTTCCAAGGAAGATTAAAAATGACATATTAGACAGTTTTCCGTTCCAAGGAAGATTAAAAATGACATATTAGATATATCTAATATATATTAATTTAAATATAAACAAACCAAATCCTATTTCGATCAGATCAACTGTGATGGATAATTAAGAAATAGGATTCGGGTCTTTTCTTTAGGATAAGAAATAAACAAATTAGGATAAGAAATAAACAAACCATGGATAAATCCAAGCGAATCTTTCTGAAATCCAAGCGATCTTTTCGTAGGCGTTTGCCTCCGATCCAATCGGGGGATCGAATTGATTATAGAAACATGAGTTTAATTAGTCGATTTATTAGCGAACAAGGAAAAATATTATCTAGACGAGTGAATCGATTGACCTTAAAACAACAACGATTAATTACTATTGCTATAAAACAAGCTCGTATTTTATCTCCGTTACCTTTTCTTAATAATGAGAAACAATTTGAAAGAAGCGAGTCAACCACTAGAACTCCGGGTCTTCGAACCAGAAAAAAATAGGATGACTCTTGAATTGAATCAAAAAAATTCCAATCCAAACTCAAATGTGGATTGACGCTATTTTTTCTAAAAATAGGAAATCCAGATTTGATTGTCGTGTCGTTTGAAAAAAAAAATAGGGGAAGTATAAGAAATACTTTTTATTAAACGTGTTTCTTCATTTTCATTTTGATGACGATTTCATATTTTATTATACTAATTTCTACTCTACCTTCCCAGAGTTCATTTTCCAGGGAACTCCGTTTAAACCATTCCAACGGATTCCTTTCAATCTCTTTATTTTATGATCTCATTGGAAATCATATAAAGACAACTCTTATTTAATATAGCTATTTGGGCAAGTATTTTACGATTAAGAAGCAACTGTTTCTTGTACAGATTGTTTATTAATCTACTATAACTAAAGTATACTTTATTGTCTCGAATTACTGCATTTATACGAGTGATCCACAAACGACGAAAATCTCTCTTTTGTCTACCCCTATCCCTATGAGCCGAAACCAAAGCTCTTATTTTCTGTTGAGTAATAGTCCGAGTAAGTCTTGAATGAGCCCCGCGAAAACTTGATGCAAATAAACGGATTTTTGTTCTACGTCTTCGAGCTATATACCCTCGTTTAATTCTGGTCATTGAATAAATGAAACTTTGATGAATAACTAATTGATTTCCTTTCTTTCAGTTATTCCCTTCCCGTGTCCTAGTCTATTAATAACAAAACGGATTCTTCCAATGTATAAAATAAAAATTCCAACGGCTTTTGCTACTCTAACCTTCCCGACCACGATTTTTTTTTAGGCATTTCGCCTAGAAATAAAATAGAAATAAAAATTGTATTGATACTAGGTATCAAAAACACATAGTAAATAAAAAGTAATAAATAAAAATAGATTCTAGTGGGTTCCATCGTTTCTATGGTTACTTCTTAAACGGCGAGGTCCTCTCTATACACCGGAGCCCTTCCTTCATTTAATGAATGTTATTGTTAACTTGTACAGTTCACATCCTTTGGCTCTACCAAAAATTATCTAGTACTAGGTCTTTCACAACGAGATCTATTTATACAGTAACGGTATTTAATTATGAAGATTTGCTGAGTAGCTGACCCTGTTAGTCCGTTCTTGCAAGAATAAGGCCTAAAATTTTGACTTTTTAAAATAAGATTTCCCCTGCTTAATGAATACCATTTGCTATCAATGGGGAATCCTTTCTCATCTTAAATTTAAAATTGAGGTGATTGGATTTGCACCAACGGGAACCATACATTTGATACCCCAATCGAAGGATAGATCTTTTTTTTTTTAAGTTATTGAATATTCAATGGAGTTCGTCCATTCTATCCTACTTACTGGTACGGATTGGTGATACTGGATCAATTGTTTTCTTTCTTTTATCCTAGTCCACGGTCTGAACGAGTCGCACATACACCCTAGTACATGTTCCTCGTCGCTGAGGACATCCTCCAAGAGCGGGGGATTTCGTGACATTTCTGATTGGCTGTCTTGTGTTTCTAATAAGTTGTTTAATAGTTGGCATGTTGAATCATATATATATAATGGGCTGGTTTAGATCGATCTTAACCGGATCCTTAGAAATTCTTTTTTTCTATATTATAAATTTCTATATTAAGAAATTTATAAATAGATATAAATAGAATAGTAATAGATATAAATAGAATAGTAAATTCGGTAAGAAGATAAAATATCAAATCACGAATTCATGTGAAATCCTTGTTCTTTTTTATTCAGTCGCTACAAGATCAACAATTCCATGAGCTTGGGCTTCTGTTGCTGACATAAACACATCTCTTTCCATGTCTTCGGATACAACCCATAAGGGTTTGCCTGTCCTTTGGGCATAAACCCTTGTGATGGTTTCGCGCAGCTTCAGCAGCTCTTCCGCTTCCAAGACAAATTCTCCCGTCTGTGCCTCATAAAAAGAACTAGCGGGTTGATGGATCATTACCCTGATGATATAATATATGATATAACATAAAAAATGTTTCTTCTATACTCGCATGATGAAAGTGAAAGGTGAGTAGATAAAGACTAATCAAAAAAGATATAATTGAACAACCGTACAGGCATTTTTTGCGCATTGCATACGGCTCTATAATGGAATTTACTTTTACCTTACTTACATTGAAGAAATAGAAAATAAATGATAGAGTCTATCAGACTCAGGTTGGTAAATAATCCAATAACCACCCTTCCTTTTGTAGTAGTTCAAAAATACTATAAAAATACTATGATGGTTCCGTTGCTTTATATATTTATTTCGTCTGTTATTTAGCAATCCCAAAGTTTCTTTTTTTTTTTCAAATAAAAAAACAAGATTTATTTTTATATTCTTTTATAACCTAAATATTGTTAGCCCCCTGGTGTGAAAACAAAAAAGTTTGTGACGCTGAAATAGGCCTCCCGACGGATTGACTAAACTCGAAAATGCCTTTTTATCTCATACTACTCTTTCGATACGTAATCTAACGGTTTAAATAAAAAACATTTCTCATATCGAATTCGAAGTGCCATGCTATTATTACTTAAATATTCATATAGAGCGAAGGCATAGTTTTCTTTTTTCTCTCAAATCAAATAAAAAACTCATTGGCGCCGAGCGTGAGGGAATGCTAGACGTTTGGTAATTTCCCCTCCGACAAGAATAAAAGATCCCATCGAAGCGGCTAATCCCATGCATATTGTCTGTATATCTGGTCGCACAAATTGCATAGTATCATAAATTGCTACTCCGGGTATTACCCACCCGCCAGGAGAGTTTATAAACAAATAAAGATCTTTGGTATCATCCTCTATGCTGAGATATACCATAAGACCAATAAGTTGATTCGAGATCTCGCTATCAACCCCTTGTCCTAAAAAAAGTAATCTTTCTCGATAAAGTCGGTTGATTGGGATAAAATGGTATCCCTTAGAAACCGTACATGCACCTTTTGATGCATACGGTTCAACAAAAATCATGAAAAAAGAGAATCAATGTGTAGATTCTAGCTTTTTTTTTCATAACAGGTTTTTTAACTTATAACTTAATAAAATAACTTAATAAAAATATAACTTAATAAAAATAAAATAGATAAAATGGACTTTTCTTTCATTTTTCACGAAAGATGAGTTTTGGCCTGTTTTGTTTATCTAAAAAAATGGCTAAGCTTATCTGACTAACTTCTCATTGATGTATTGTTTCATCGAGATACAATTTTAATCGCGATGTAATTTTCTTGTTCCTGACTGGGCTTCTTCAATTTTTTTAGGTTTATGCTCTACTCCGCGTAAAGATCCGCCCGATTTGGATTTGTACATATAGGACAAATGCCCCAATACCACGTCCTTTTGTTACGACTTCCCCATTTTTTTTTTTGATTCATTTCATGTCTTCCAACAAATATTCAACGCATTCATCATATTACTCGATTGATTAACATCACTTTTATTTCTAAATATCGAAATAAATCGAAATAACTAAAATATGATATAAATATGATATTAAGTCGTAATCATAAATATATTTAATATATTTATTACCAATTGGTTTTTTTCTAAACGGAGCCTGGATACTTCATTTAATTGGTCTAACCAAGCCAACCATAAATTATTCTAATTGATAATATTAATCCGTATACCCTCCCTAAAAAATGGATCTAATTGCACTTCACGCTCCAAATTTTTGATAATTGAATCAATCTTTCTCGGGCGAAAGAGGGAATATCTCGATCGGGGAAGAGAACGGGGAAATACCGTATGCCCAATATATCTGACAAGTCGCACTATACGTCAATCCACAATGCATCTTCCTCTCCAGGACTTCGAAAGGGTACTCTTGGAACACCAATAGGCATTAAATAAAAGAAAAATTAAGTACTATATCTCACTTTGATGTGAAAGCGTAACAGTGGGTTTAGTGGCCTAATGCTATATGATTTTATTATCCCATTTTATCCATAGATTGACTAAGTTCATAAAAAAAAAAAAAGAAGACAAAATGAATTAAGGAAAATTCTTCCAAATGAGTCCTTTGAATGATGAACAAATATATATAGATTCACCCATATAAAATGGTATCAACCCCTTACCATTGCGTATTGTTACTTATCGGGTATAGAATAGATCTGCTTCTTTTTGTTCCTACGAACAAAAAAGTTTCATTATTACTAAAAGTAATTATTACGCAAAGCATCAAACAAATATTAATGCTTTCCCCGAGAGAATCCCCTAAAAAAGGGGGTCCATAGCATAGCTTTTTCCAATGCAATAAAGTTACATTGTGTCTATTTTTCGTTGATAAAGGGGTATTTCCATGGGTTTGCCTTGGTATCGTGTTCATACCGTCGTATTGAATGATCCGGGTCGTTTGATTGCTGTCCATATAATGCATACAGCTCTGGTTGCTGGTTGGGCCGGTTCGATGGCTCTATACGAATTAGCCGTTTTTGATCCCTCTGATCCTGTTCTTGATCCAATGTGGAGACAGGGTATGTTCGTTATACCCTTCATGACTCGTTTAGGAATAACGAATTCGTGGGGCGGTTGGAGTATCACAGGAGGGACTGTAACGAATCCGGGTATTTGGAGTTACGAAGGTGTGGCCGGGGCACATATTGTGTTTTCTGGCTTGTGTTTTTTGGCAGCTATCTGGCATTGGGTGTATTGGGATCTAGAAATATTTACTGATGAACGTACAGGAAAACCCTCTTTGGATTTGCCTAAAATCTTTGGAATTCATTTATTTCTCTCAGGGGTGGCTTGCTTTGGTTTTGGTGCATTTCATGTAACAGGATTGTATGGCCCTGGAATATGGGTGTCCGATCCTTATGGATTAACTGGAAGGGTACAGGCCGTAAATCCAGCGTGGGGTGTGGAAGGTTTTGATCCTTTTGTTCCGGGAGGAATAGCTTCTCACCATATTGCAGCAGGGACCTTAGGCATATTGGCAGGCCTATTTCATCTTAGTGTTCGTCCGCCCCAACGCCTATACAAAGGATTACGTATGGGAAATATTGAAACCGTCCTTTCCAGTAGTATTGCTGCTGTCTTTTTTGCAGCTTTTGTAGTTGCTGGAACTATGTGGTATGGTTCAGCAACTACCCCGATTGAATTGTTTGGTCCGACGCGCTATCAATGGGATCAAGGATACTTCCAACAAGAAATATATCGAAGAATTGGTGCTGGCTTAGCCGAAAATCAAAGTTTATCTGAAGCTTGGTCTAAAATTCCTGAAAAACTAGCTTTTTATGATTACATCGGCAATAATCCGGCAAAAGGGGGATTATTCAGAGCGGGTTCAATGGACAACGGGGATGGAATAGCTGTTGGGTGGTTAGGACATCCTATCTTTAGAGATAAAGAGGGGCATGAACTTTTTGTACGTCGTATGCCGACGTTTTTTGAAACATTTCCAGTTGTTTTGGTCGATGGGGACGGAATTGTTAGAGCTGATGTTCCTTTTAGACGGGCAGAATCAAAATATAGTGTCGAACAAGTAGGTGTAACTGTTGAGTTCTATGGCGGCGAATTGAATGGAGTCAGTTATAGTGACCCTGCTACTGTGAAAAAATATGCTAGACGTGCTCAATTGGGTGAAATTTTTGAATTAGACCGTGCTACTTTGAAATCCGATGGTGTTTTTCGTAGCAGTCCAAGGGGTTGGTTTACCTTTGGGCATGCTTCGTTTGCTTTGCTCTTCTTTTTCGGACACATTTGGCATGGTGCTAGAACCCTGTTTAGAGATGTTTTTGCTGGTATTGATCCAGATTTAGATGCTCAAGTGGAATTTGGGGCATTCCAAAAACTTGGAGATCCAACTACAAGAAGACAGGGGGTTTGATACATATTGCTTTGTTACCTTTCGTTTTTATTTTATTTGACTGACTATAGGGTTGGGGTACTGGATAAATCTTGATTTGACATTTGGCCTTTTCTTTGACTTTTGTTCTTTCTTTATCCGGGAGACGGTCCAAAATAAACAGCTATGGAAGCTATAATTGTAAACCACGATCGAATCTATGGAAGCATTGGTTTATACATTCCTTTTAGTCTCAACTTTAGGAATCATTTTTTTCGCTATCTTTTTTCGCGAACCGCCTAAAGTTCCAACTAAAAAGTAAAATGATGAAATGATTTTTCATTATCTCAATTGAAAATAATGATCCTCCCACTATTGGGAGGATCGTTACTTCGACTAGTCCCCGTGTTCCTCGAATGGATCTCTTAGTTGTTGAGAGGGTTGCCCAAACGCAGTATATAAGGCGTACCCGGTAAAACTTACAAGTAACCCAGATAAAAAGATGGCAACTAGGGTTGCTGTTTCCATTATTATATAGTTTTAAGACATTATGTATTTTTAAGACCACAATGGATCTATGATAAGATCATTTATTTACAACGGAATGGTATACAAAGTCAACAGATCTTAATGAATATAAAATATTATGGCTACACAAACCGTTGAGGGTAGTTCTAGATCTGGCCGCCCAAAACGAACTAATGCTGGGAGTTTATTGAAACCATTGAATTCAGAATATGGTAAAGTAGCTCCTGGTTGGGGAACTACTCCTTTGATGGGTCTCGCAATGGCTCTATTTGCAGTATTTCTATCTATTATTTTGGAGATTTATAATTCTTCCATTTTACTAGATGGAATTTCAATGAATTAGATTTAATGAATTAAATTTACAAGAACCATTAACTAGCTTTTTCAATACAAAGTGAAGCATTTAGTTTTCTGATTTTTATCCCAGTCTATTTTGGTAGTTCGACCGTGGAATTTCTTTTTTCTGTATTTCCGGAATATGAGTGTGTGACTTGTTATAATTGATCCTATGGCTAGTACAGAGAATAGATCTGTCATCTTGATAGAGATGGTTTTACTTCGTCGGATATTCATTTTAGTATCTGGAGCACGGAATATATGAAATAGATTACAAAGTATTAGAACTATGATTCATACTGAATAGTCAGACCTCGTGGCCGGACTTCAAAAAAAAATTTTAAAGAGTTAGAAGTTATAAATAGAAAGATTTTTTTTTCTTTCAAACTTCCGTTTAGACTTATTTTGATCAAAGGACAAAGATTTCTTTTGATTTTTCGTCATTAGATCTAGTCATTGAATAAGTGATCATCCAACGGTTCTTACTCAGGGAATTTTGGGACTTATTTTGAGAAGGTTTTATTGAATCGTCGTGGTTCTAGTATGAATCTGAGGTTTTAATCGATTCATAGGGTCTTAACAAGAGAATTCCTATCAATAAAAAAACAACAGTAAAGCCGCATTACACATAAATAACAACAAAGAAAATAGGTAAATAGAAGATTCAAGAGGCCTATAATGATCAATATAGAGACGAATGAGCCGACTTGATTTTTTGGCATTATAACCACAAAGAATAGTTTTCGTGTTTTTTATTCTTTACATATCTTAAGAAAAAAAAGGAATGCATAGAATTCATAAATTTAAAACTTTCTATTCCACACATCCGTTAGAACTATAGTATTGGGGTGTTTATGTTTGAGCCGTACGAGATGAAATTTTCATATACGGTTCTCGGGGGGGGTCTCCTTGGTTTACCTATCTCAATAAAATCTATGATTGGTTCGAAGAACGTCTTGAGATTCAGGCAATTGCAGATGATATAACTAGTAAATATGTTCCTCCTCACGTCAACATATTTTATTGTCTAGGAGGAATTACGCTTACTTGTTTTTTAGTACAAGTAGCTACGGGATTTGCTATGACTTTTTATTATCGTCCAACCGTTACAGAGGCTTTTGCTTCTGTTCAATATATAATGACTGAAGCTAACTTTGGTTGGTTAATCCGATCAGTTCATCGATGGTCGGCAAGTATGATGGTCCTAATGATGATTCTGCACGTATTTCGTGTGTATCTCACTGGTGGTTTTAAAAAACCTCGTGAATTGACTTGGGTTACTGGTGTGGTTTTGGGTGTATTGACCGCATCTTTTGGTGTAACTGGTTATTCCTTACCTTGGGACCAAATTGGTTAT